AATGGAGTGCCTGAATAAAGGGTTACCTTGATAGGGTAAATCAAGTAATTTAAAAATTACCTCCGTTATTACATATGGCAGAATCAAACTGCCTCTTTCAGTATCAAAAACTGACGTGCATCATACACTTAAATGTAAAAAGGTAAGCTAAATAAGCTAATGGGTTCATACCCCATTTATAGAGGCATTAATCCTCTCCTTTTTAATGACCAGCAACTCAACTAAACTCCTGTTCCTGTCATCTTTGATGATAGGAACAGTTTTATCCGTTTCATCCAACTCGTGATTCGGAGTTTGAATAGGGCTAGAAATCAATTTACTTTCATTTATCCCACTTCTAGCCAATAATAAAAATATAATGATAAATGAATCCTCAATCAAATATTTCATTGTCCAAGCAATAGCGTCGACAATGCTTTTGTTCTCAATCTTGATTATTCAAATTAAATATCCCTTGAATTGAGAACAACAAATCATCCCTTCCATGATGATTAGATCAAGATTAATATTAAAGATTGGGGCAGCTCCATTTCATTTCTGATTTCCAGAAGTTATAGGAGCAACAAGATGGATTAATTGTCTAGTATTAATAACATGACAAAAAATTGCCCCAATAATGGTTCTATCATATTGTATTCAAAACAGAATATTTATTAGAACCATTATTATTGCAAGAATTGCAATTGGAGCCTTAGGGGGGTTAAATCAAAATTCTCTACGTCAACTAATAGCTTATTCTTCAATTAGACATTTAGGTTGAATAATCGCTTCAATTAGAATTAGAGAAACAATATGGGAAGTATATTTTCTAGTATACTCCTTACTGAGAATAATTATAGTATCACTATTCAACCAAAGTAAACTATTCTTTATAAATCAAATCTATACCTCAGAAAATATAAACATCGAAATTAAATTCATAATATTTCTAACATTATTATCGTTAGGAGGATTACCTCCATTCCTTGGATTTATACCAAAATGAATAGTAATACAATCACTAATAGAAAATAACCTTTCAGCTTTAATGGCAATTATAGCAGTATTAACAACAATTACATTATACTACTACATACGAATTAGATTCTCAGCACTAATCATAACATTCTCAGAAAATTCATGATCAATCAATAATAATGTAAAATCACCGAAATTTATTTTACCAACAATAGTTACAATCTCAACACTTGGGCTAATTTCAACATCAACAATAATCTCAACATTTTAGACAAGGACTTAAGTTAAGTAAACTAATAACCTTCAAAGTTATAATTAAAAGATAAACTTTTAGGCCTTAGTAATTTTAAATACACCTTTAGAATTGCAGTCTAAAATCATTGTTGAATATAAAGCCCCCAAAATATGGTAAGAGGGATCTACACCCATAAATAGATTTACAGTCTATCACCTAATATTCAGCCACCTTACCACCGCAAAAATGATTATTCTCAACAAACCATAAGGATATTGGAACTCTATACTTTTTATTTGGAGCATGAGCAGGAATAGTAGGAACATCAATAAGCATAATTATTCGAGCTGAACTTGGTCAACCAGGACAATTAATTGGAGACGATCAAATTTATAATGTAGTAATTACATCCCACGCATTCGTAATAATTTTCTTTATAGTAATACCAATTATAATTGGAGGGTTTGGGAACTGACTGGTTCCATTAATAATTGGAGCACCAGATATAGCCTTTCCACGAATAAATAATATAAGATTTTGACTTTTACCCCCTTCCTTAACCCTACTTCTAACCTCGTCTATAGTGGATAGCGGAGCAGGGACAGGATGGACAGTTTACCCCCCACTTGCCGGAGCAATCGCTCATGGAGGAGCCTCAGTAGACTTAGCAATTTTTTCATTACATTTAGCAGGAGTATCATCAATTCTTGGTGCAGTAAATTTTATCACTACAGCAATTAATATACGATCAGAAAGAATAACTCTTGACCAAACACCTTTATTTGTTTGATCGGTAGCAATTACTGCACTATTATTACTCCTATCTTTACCAGTTCTAGCAGGTGCCATTACAATATTACTTACTGACCGAAACTTAAATACATCATTCTTTGATCCAGCAGGAGGAGGAGACCCAATTTTATATCAACACTTATTTTGATTCTTTGGGCATCCTGAAGTTTACATTTTAATTCTCCCAGGATTTGGTATTATTTCCCATATTGTTTGTCAAGAAAGTGGAAAGATTGAATCATTTGGAACACTAGGAATAATTTACGCAATATTATCTATTGGACTTATAGGATTTATTGTATGAGCTCATCATATATTCACCGTAGGTATAGACGTTGACACCCGAGCATACTTCACATCAGCTACAATAATTATTGCTGTACCCACAGGAATTAAGGTATTTAGATGATTAGCAACCTTATACGGAACAAAATTTAAATTTAATCCACCTTTATTATGAGCATTAGGATTTATTTTCCTATTCACAATTGGGGGATTAACAGGGTTAATTTTAGCAAATTCCTCATTAGATATTGTATTACATGATACATACTATGTTGTCGCACACTTCCACTATGTACTTTCTATAGGAGCAGTATTTGCAATTATAGGAGGAATTATTCAATGATATCCACTATTTACAGGTCTAACAATAAACAACACATGACTAAAAATCCAATTTGCAATTATATTTATTGGAGTAAACCTAACATTCTTTCCACAACACTTCCTAGGGCTAGCTGGAATACCTCGACGATATTCAGATTACCCAGACGCATATACATCATGAAATGTAATTTCAAGTATTGGATCAACTATCTCAATTGTTGGAATCATCATATTTATTATTATTATATGAGAAAGAATAATTTCAAATCGAGCAGTTATATTTAGTTCAAACATATCAAGTTCAACTGAATGACTCCAAAATAACCCCCCAGCAGAACACAGATATTCAGAACTACCTTTAATTACTAGATTCTAATATGGCAGAATAGTGCAGTAGATTTAAGCTTTACAAATAAAGGAATGACCTTTTATTAGAAATAAATGGCAACTTGATCAATTTTATCATTACAAGACAGAGCTTCCCCTTTAATAGAACAACTATCATTTTTTCATGACCACACAATAACTGTATTAACTTTAATTACAATTGTTGTAGGATATTCGTTATCCTATATATTAACAATTAAATATTCAAACCGATATGTTCTCCATGGACACCTTATTGAAACAATTTGAACAGCTCTGCCAGCAATCACCTTAATTTTTATTGCCCTACCATCATTACGACTACTTTATATACTAGATGACTCAATTGATGCATTAATTACAATTAAAACAATTGGACGTCAATGATACTGAAGATATGAATATTCAGACTTTGTAGATGTAGAATTTGATACCTATATAACCCCTGAAAGAGACTTAGAAGTAGATGGATTTCGACTACTAGATGTTGATAATCGAACAATCTTACCAATAAATACAGAAGTACGAGTGTTAACTAGAGCATCAGATGTACTTCACTCATGAGCTGTCCCATCACTAGGAATTAAAATTGATGCAACCCCGGGGCGATTAAATCAAGGAACATTTACAATTAATCGCCCTGGCCTATTTTTCGGGCAATGTTCTGAAATCTGTGGAGCAAACCACAGATTTATACCAATTGTAATTGAAAGAACATCAGTGAACCTATTTATTAAATGATTATCAAAGATAATTTAACAAAAGGAGTTAGTTAAAATAAATATAACATTAGAGTGTCAATCTAAAATTACTAACCGATTAGTACACCTTGAACATCAGATGACTGAAAGTAAGTAATGGTCTCTTAAACCAAAAAATAGTAAATTAACGTCTACTTCTGATGGGGGTATATATTACTCAAATCCCACAAATATCTCCACTTATATGATTCTCACTATTCATTATATTCTCAGCAACATTAATTTTATTTAATCAAATAAACTTCTTTTCTTTCAAAACAACACCAATTAAAATATTTAAGAGAACAAAGGAAGGAAGAAAAAATATAAACTGAAAATGATAAGAAATTTATTCTCAACATTTGATCCATCAACTAGAATCTTTAATCTATCATTAAATTGAACAAGAACATTTATTGGATTACTTATCATCCCATCCTTATTTTGACTTACACCATCACGAATTAATATCATATGAAACAAACTTAACCTAACTTTACATAATGAATTTAAAACATTATTAGGACCTAAATCATTCAATGGAACAACATTCATCTTTATTTCAATCTTTATTATAATATTATTCAATAATTTTATAGGACTATTCCCATATATTTTTACCAGAACTAGACACCTAGCATTAACATTTGCCATTGCATTACCTATATGATTAAGATTTATATTATTTGGATGAATCAACCACACAAATCATATATTTGCACATCTAGTACCACAAGGTACACCACCAGCTCTAATATCATTTATAGTTTTAATTGAAACAATTAGAAATATTATTCGACCAGGAACATTAGCTGTACGACTAGCAGCTAATATAATTGCAGGACACTTATTACTTACATTATTAGGTAATACAGGACCAATGATTGGCTTCAACTTAATTTCAATCTTAATTATTGGACAAATAATACTTTTAATTTTAGAATCAGCTGTAGCTATAATTCAAGCCTACGTATTCTCTATCTTAAGAACATTATATTCAAGAGAAGTTTATTAACAAATGTTAACAACACACTCAAACCATCCATTCCACCTAGTAGATTATAGACCATGACCAATTACAGGAGCAATTGGAGCAATAGTCCTTGTATCAGGATTAGCTAAATGATTTCACCTACTTAACATTAATTTGTTCGCAATCGGATTTGCAATTACAATTTTAACAATAATTCAATGATGACGAGATGTAATTCGTGAAGGAACATTCCAAGGACTACATACAAGATTTGTATCAGTTGGATTACGATGAGGAATAATTCTATTTATTGCATCAGAAGTATTATTTTTCATCTCATTCTTCTGAGCATTTTTTAATAGAAGATTAGCTCCAGCAATTGAACTTGGAATAATTTGACCACCTATAGGAATTCAACCATTCAATCCCATACAAGTACCTTTACTAAATACAGCTATTCTTCTAGCATCAGGAGTAACAGTAACATGAGCACATCATAGACTAATAGAATCTAATCATACACAAGCACTGCAAGGATTACTATTTACAGTACTATTAGGATTATATTTTACAACACTACAAGCATATGAATATTGAGAAGCACCATTCACTATTGCAGATGCAGTTTATGGATCTTCGTTCTTTGTAGCAACAGGATTCCATGGATTACATGTAATTATTGGAACAATCTTTTTATCAACATGCCTATTACGACATCTAATAAATCAATTCTCCCAAAGACATCATTTTGGATTTGAAGCTGCAGCATGATATTGACATTTCGTAGATGTAGTATGATTATTCCTTTACATTTCAATTTATTGATGAGGTAGATAAAACGTTTTTCTAGTATAAATTAGTATAACTGACTTCCAATCAGTAGGCTTGATATTAAATCAAGAAAAACAATCATAACCCTATTAACAAGATTCGTAATTAGATTTTCAATACCAATATTAGTTATATTATTAGCAACTATTCTCTCAAAAAAAATTATCAATGACCGAGAAAAAAGATCCCCATTTGAATGTGGATTTGACCCAAAAAGATCAGCTCGAATACCTTTCTCACTACGATTCTTCCTAATCGCAGTCATCTTCTTAATTTTTGATATTGAAATTGCCTTAATTTTACCTATCATTATCATTATAAAATCCTCAAACTTAGCAATCTGAACCTCAACAACCCTATTCTTCATTTTAGTTCTTTTAGGGGGACTATATCACGAATGAAATCAAGGAGCACTACAATGAGCAGAATAGGGGTGTAGTTAATCATAACATTTGGGTTGCATCCAAAAAGTATTGAATATATCAATCACCCTTATTAGAATGGAAAGCGAAAAATTGCAATCAGTTTCGACCTGATCTTTGGTAAAATTTACCTCCATTCTATTAATTGAAGCCAAAAAGAGGCGTATTACTGTTAATAATATAATTGAACTAAAGTTCCAATTAAGGAAATGTAATGCCAATATGGAAGCTGCTAACTTTACATAATAGCGGTTTAACTCCGTTAACATTTCTAATTTATATAGTTTAATAAAAACATTACATTTTCACTGTAAAAATAATAAATTTAATTATTTATAAATAATACCCAGAAACATAATAGTTTCCTTAACATCTTCAGTGTTATGCTCTAAATATAAGCTATCCAGATAAATATAAAAATAAATTACCAAAAATAATATCCAAAAAATAAAAGTTAAAAGATAAATCTTAAAATTAGAATCATATCAACCTTGAATATACCCAATTAAATAAATAAATAAACTATAAATTCCCTGACCACCAAATAACTCACCTCATCCATAATCAAAAGACTTTGAAGATAAATAACCATACTTTAATGGTAAATATCTAATAAACTTAGTAGACAAAAAAGGCATAAACCATATTGAACCAACAAAACTAACAAAAGGTAAACCTCTTAAAGAAAATAAAACACGAGATAAATTTATTTCAGAAATTAAATAACCCAAATAAGCACCTAATAAAACCACAAACATAGTTAAAAACTTTAAATAATAAGGCAAACTAATTATATAAGGAATAGGAAAAATTAACCAAGATAAAAAACTCCCACCAAAAACAGCAACAATTAAAAGAAAAATCATACCAAATGAAATATAATAACCCCTATCATCAAAACAAAATCTAGAATAAAAATTATTATCACCAGACATAGAATAATAAAATAAACGAAATGAATAAGCAGCAGTTAACCCAGTAGAAAAAAAATAAAGAAAAAAAATTAAAAAATTAACTCAACTAAAACAAACAAGTTCAAGAATTAAATCCTTTGAATAAAATCCAGCTAAAAAAGGAAGACCACAAAGGGAAAGACTAGAAACATTAAAACAAACTGAAGTTAAAGGTATAAAATAAACAATTGAACCTATAAAACGAATATCCTGAGTATCCTTTAAATTATGAATTATAGAACCAGCACACATAAATAAAAGAGCCTTAAACAAAGCATGAGTCAATAAATGAAAAAAAGCAAGCTTAGAATAACCTATAGAAAGAATTCTTATTATTAAACCTAATTGTCTTAAAGTAGAAAGAGCAATAATTTTTTTTAAATCAAACTCAAAATTAGCACCTAAACCAGCCATAAATATAGTTATACAACCAATAATTAATAAAAATCAACCAAAATTATACAAGTCCAATATAGGACTAAAACGAATTAATAAATAAACACCAGCAGTTACCAAAGTAGAAGAATGAACTAATGCAGAAACAGGAGTAGGAGCTGCTATAGCAGCAGGTAACCAAGAAGAAAAAGGAATCTGTGCACTCTTAGTTATTGCTGCTAAAATAATCAAAATAGTAATCAACTTCATCTCAAATGAATCTGAAATAAAATTATAATAATAAATATAATTTCAACTACCAAAATTTAATATCCAAGCAATTGAAATTAAAATAGCAACATCACCAATACGATTACTCAAAGCAGTAAGCATACCAGCACTATAAGACTTTACATTCTGATAATAAATAACTAAACAATAAGAAACCAAACCCAAACCATCTCAACCTAAAAGAATTCTAATTAAATTAGGACTAATAATTAAAAAACCTATAGAAAGAATAAATATTAAAACAATAACAATAAACCGATTTATATTCTTTTCACCAGATATATAATCCTCTCTATAATAAATAACTAAAGAAGAAATATATATAACAAATGATATGAAAATTAAAGATATCCAATCTAAAATTAACGTTATAACAACTATAGAACCATTCAAATTAAATAATTCTCACTCAACAAAAACACTATAATCAAAAAGTAAATAATAAATTCCCAAAATAAATAATAAAGTTCTAGAAAAAAATAAAGAAAAAAAACTTAAAGAACAAATAGAAAATATATACACGGCCTAAGATGGTAATATACCATATCATTGATCCCACAAAACAACATTTTTATTAAAATACTTAAGCTAAAAAAAGAAATATTCACCCTTTAAACAAAGAATGTTTAAAGGCAATCAATGTAAAAGTAAAAGATGATATTCACGAATATAACCCAATGAACAAGTATAAACACCACCATAATAAGAACCATGCTGAGAATAAGAATATATATATAAAGTATAAACAGCTCTAAAAAAAGATAAAAATATTAAAGTTAAAAATCTTAAAGAAGATCAAGAAATAATTCTATTTAACAAACTTAATTCACCCAACAAATTTAAAGAAGGAGGAGCAGCTATATTAGAAGAACTCAACAAAAATCATCAAAGAGCTATTCTAGGTATTAAATTGATTATACCCCTATTAATAAGTAATCTTCGTCTACCTAAACGCTCATAAATAATATTAGATAAACAAAATAACCCAGATGAACAAAGACCATGACCAATCATTAAACATAAAGAACCCGTACAACCCCATCAATTTATAGTTATAAGACCACCAATAACTATACTTATGTGAGCAACTGAAGAATATGCAATTAAAGATTTAAGATCCACCTGACGAAAACAAATAAAACTAACCACAACACCACCAGATAAACCAAGAGCTAATCAAAAATAATTAAATCTTAAACCCAAAAAAGAAATAATCTTTATTACACGAAAAATACCATAACCACCTAACTTCAAAAGAACCCCAGCCAAAATTATACTCCCCGAAATAGGAGCTTCAACATGAGCCTTTGGAAGTCAAAGATGAACTAAAAATATAGGTATCTTAATTAAAAAAGCTAAAACAATAAATAAATAAAATAAAAAATAAAAAGAACCAAAATCTGATAATAAAGGAAAATACAAAGTATGAGAACAATCATAAACCTTAAATAAAACTAACAACAAAGGAAGTCTAGCAACCAAAGTATAAAAAATTAAATAAATACCAGCCTGCAAACGCTCAGGCTGATAACCCCACCCCAAAATAAGCAATAAAGTAGGAATTAAACTAGCCTCAAAAAAAATATAAAAAGATAATAATCTCAAACTAGAAAATGAACAATAAAGCATAATCATTAAAAATAAAACAATAAAAACAAAAATTCTAGAATGATAAGAAGATAAATAAATTGATCTTCTAGCAGTAATTATTAAAGAACAAACTCAAAAACTCAATAAAATTAAACCAAAAGAAAAATAATCCACTCCAAAAAACCAACTAATTATATTCAAATCAGAATATGAATATACACCAATTATAAAAAAGAAACTAACCACAAATATTAAAGAATGAACCAACCATCAAAAATTACCAATTAAACAAAGAGGGGTCATAAAAATTAATATAAAAAGATATTTTAACATAAAGATAACCCAAAAGAATTAAAAAAATCATTACCATGTGAACGAATTATAGAAACTAAAATAGATAAACCTAAAGCACCTTCACAAACAGAAAAAACCAAAAAAATAACCGGAAAAAAATAATCATAATCAAATCTATATAAATAAATAATAATTAAAAGAAATAAAGAAAGAACAATATATTCCAATCTCAAAAGAACCATAAGTAAATGTTTACGCTTTGAAGAAAAAACATAAACTCCACTAAAATAAATAAAAAGAGAAGTAAAAATAGAAAATATAAACATTAGTTTTAATAGTTTAAAAAAAACACCGGTCTTGTAAACCGGAATTAAGGAACCCCCCCCACTTTTAAAACTTCAGGGGTAGGAAATTTTCCTAACCTCGACCTCCAAAACCGATATTTTATAANTAAACTAACCCCTGACGTGATAAAAATAACAATTATATCTTTATCTAATGCCCTCAATATTAATTTTATTAAATTAAATCATCCAATATCAATAATAATATTTATTATTATTCAAACTCTACTTATTGGTTTAACAGCAGGGACATTAATAGAAAGATTTTGATTAGCTTACATTTTATTTTTAACATTCTTAGGAGGAATATTAGTTTTATTCATTTACATTACTAGAATTGCCTCAAATGAAATATTTCAACTTAAATCAATCAGAGCAATTTTAACAGGAATTATATGATTGATTTTAACAATCAGACTTATCCTCCTAGATAAATCATTATACATCGACTTATTAAAAAATAGTGATACATACCTTACTACTAATAATATAAATTTTCAAGAAATAACAATATCATTAAATAAGATTTATAATAACCCTACCTTTATAATCACTATAATAATAATGATTTATCTATTTTTAGCCCTGCTAGCAGTAGTTAAAATCACCAACATTAATCAAGGACCTATTCGTAAAATAAGATAACCAATGAATAAACCAATTCGACTGAAACATCCATTATTTAAAATTATTAATAACTCACTTGTAGATTTACCAGCTCCAACAAACATTTCATTTTGATGAAACTTTGGATCCTTATTAGGATTATGTTTAATAATTCAAATTGTTACAGGATTATTTTTAGCAATACATTACACATCTAATATTGAAATAGCTTTTAGAAGAGTAGTTCATATTTGTCGTGACGTTAACAATGGGTGAATTATTCGAACTTTGCATGCAAATGGAGCATCTATATTCTTCATTTGCATTTATCTACATGTAGGACGTGGTATTTACTATGGATCATATATGTATATACACACTTGAATAATTGGAGTAATTATTCTATTTTTAGTAATAGCAACAGCATTTATAGGATATGTATTACCATGAGGTCAAATATCATTTTGAGGTGCTACAGTTATTACAAATCTTCTATCAGCAATCCCCTATTTAGGAACTGATCTAGTCCAATGAGTCTGAGGAGGATTTGCTGTAGATAATGCTACATTAAACCGATTCTTTACATTTCATTTTGTTTTACCATTTATTATTGCTGCCATGGTAGCAATTCATTTATTTTTTCTTCATCAAACAGGATCAAATAACCCGCTCGGTATTAATAGTGATATTGAAAAAATTCCATTCCACCCTTATTTTACATTCAAGGATTCAATTACATTTGTCTTAATAACATCACTATTAATTATACTCTGCTTAATTAATCCTTATCTTTTAGGAGACCCAGATAATTTTGTACCAGCAAATCCTTTAGTTACACCAGTACATATCCAACCAGAATGATACTTCCTATTCGCCTACGCTATTTTACGATCTATTCCTAATAAATTAGGAGGAGTTATTGCATTATTTTTATCAATTAGAATTTTAATAATTATACCATTCTATAATAAAACTCCTTTCCGAGGAATTCAATTCTACCCTATTAATCAAATCATATTTTGAATTATAGTAACAGTAGTAATTTTATTAACATGAATTGGAAAACGACCAGTTGAAGAACCATATATTATAGCTGGCCAAGTATTAACATTAATTTACTTTGTATATTTCTTAATTAATGTCCACGTAGCAAATATTTGAGATAAATTAATCAAAAACTACTAGTTAATTAGCTTACGAAAAGCATATGTTTTGAAAACATAAAATTAGAAGTTTGACTCTTCTATTAACTTTCTATTGTGTTTCTAAAAAAATTTCACTAAATAACGGAAATCAATAAAACCTTTAACCCTACAAAAAAAATAAAAAAGTTTAATGAAAGAGGAAGAAAACTTTTTCAAGCTAAATATATTAATTTATCATACCGAAAACGAGGTAAAGTCCCTCGAACCCAAATAAAACAAAAAGCCAAAAATCCAAGCTTTATGAAGAAAAAGAAAGAATAAAAATCCCCACCTATAAAAATTAAAGTTATTAATATTCTTATAAAAACAATTCTTGTATATTCAGCTAAAAAAATTAAAGTAAAACCACCAGCCCCATATTCAATATTAAATCCTGAAACTAATTCTGACTCTCCCTCAGCAAAATCAAAAGGAGTTCGATTAGTTTCAGCTAAACAAGAAGCAAAACAAGCTAAAGCTAAAGGAAAAGAAAAAATAATAAATCAACAATATAATTGATAATTTATAAAATCAACTATATTAAATCTTCCAATTAAAATAATTAATGACAATAAAATCAAAGCTAAACTTACTTCATAAGAAATAGTTTGTGCAACAGAACGTAATGAACCTAATAAAGAATAATTAGAATTGGAAGATCAACCAGCAATTATTACAGTATAAACACCAAATCTAGTACAACATAAAAAAAATAAAAAACCGTATGAGAAAGAACACATATATGTCAAATAAGGAAAAATTATTCAAACAAGCAACGAAATTATTAAACTAAATACAGGAGAAAAATAATAAAGTAAATAATTAGAAAGAATAGGAATAGGCTGTTCCTTACACACCAACTTAATTGCGTCTCTAAAAGGCTGAGGAATCCCAACAAAACCAACCTTATTAGGACCCTTTCGAATTTGAATATAACCTAAAATCTTCCGCTCAAATAATGTCAAAAATGCCACTCTAACTAAAACACAAATTACAAGTAATAAAAAGTTTAAAACAAATATAAATAAATCATATAATATCAATACTATTTGTAGAAATAATCTACATAAATGAAATCTAAATTCAACACATTAATCTGTCAAAATAGTAATAAAAAATTAATATTAATCAAATAATAATAAAATTATTTTATTCACACGGTCCTTTCGTACTAATGCAAATTTAAATATCTTAGGATAGAAACCGACCTGGCTCACGCCGGTCTGAACTCAGATCATGTAAGAATTTAAAGGTCGAACAGACCTAATTACTAAGCTACTGCACCTAGCATTTTTCTTAATCCAACATCGAGGTCGCAATCTGCTTTGTCGATTTGAGCTCTCTAAAACAATTACGCTGTTATCCCTAAGGTAACTTAATCTTATGATCATAAATTATGGATCAAAATAACATAAATCAATGATTTAATAATGAAGGGTTTAATTATCCTTCATGTCACCCCAACAGAATATATTAAATTAAATATAGGAAAACAACCTAAAAACTATATAAAAATTATATATTAAGCTCTATAGGGTCTTCTCGTCCTAAAGAAAAATTTAAGCCTTTTAACTCAAAAGTTAAATTCTAGATATTAAATAGAGACAGTAAATTCCTCGTCAAACCATTCATTCCAGCCTCTAATTAAGAGACTAATGATTATGCTACCTTTGCACGGTCAAAATACCGCGGCTCTTTAAAACAAGTCAGTGAGCAGGCCAGACCTTAAATTTTAATCAAAAGGCCATGTTTTTGATAAACAGGCGGGAATTAAATTTGCCTAGTTCCTTAAAATAAATTATCAAGAAAAAAAAAATATACAAATAAACTATACTAATTCAATCATTATTTCATAAAATATAAAATTAAATTTATCATCTTAATATAAAACCTAAAAAATTTATAAAATCAAAATAAAAAACAATGAACTAAAACGTAATCAAAAAGATGGCTGGTTCAAAGCCTACTTTTATATTAAAAATATAAAATTATAGAATAATTAATCTCCAGAGCTTATCCCCTAAAGAATTAACGAAATACTAATCCAAATTTTAAAATTAAAAAAGAACAGTAATCCTAAAAAATTAAATTTTTTCTTAAGAAACTAGATAACTTGAGAAACGAATAACATTTCATTTCCACCTAAAAATAAAAGATAAATATTCCACATTAACCTTCACTTCCAGGTAACTCAACTCAAATCGAGATAAGTAAAATAAATACAAAAATTTTGATTAACCCTGATACAAAAGGTACTCTAAAATAAAGATACTTATTCTTGCATTATAAATATATTTCATAATCCACTAACGTTACTATTAAACTATCATTGTAAAAATCAATTCTGTAAACCATACTTAGACACTAAACCCATAAAGTTATTTCTATTAAATATGAAAATAACAAAAAATAAAAATAATATTTCAAGCTCAAGGTATCCTGAATTGCACAGAAATAATTTCAGTGTAAATGAAATACTTAACTAACAAGCTCTACCTTGATCAAACTTTCCAGATACACTTTCCAGTACATCTACTATGTTACGACTTATCTCATCTAACTTGAATTAATAATATAAATAAATATAAACAAAACTAATCAATAATGAGAGCGACGGGCGATGTGTACACACCTCAGAGCCAGTATCAAAAGAATTAAATAAATCAAATTACTGTCAAATCCACCTTAATCCAAAATATTTCATTAAAGAAACCGTAATAAACAAAAATTTATTGTAACCCACCTCCTCTTAATCATAAGCTGCACCTTGACCTGAAATACTTCAAAATCATGAATCTTGAAAATTATAACTCTAAAAAGATTTTCTGATAACGGAGATATACAAACAAATAGATTAAGTAAAGTAAATCGTGTACTATCAATCACGGGGTAGGTTCCTCTGAATGGAATAAGGTACCGCCAAATTCTTTGGGTTTAAAGATCTTAACTAATAGTACCCAGGTAAATAATATTTACACTTAAAATAATAGGGTATCTAATCCTAGTTTATAATTTAAGTTTCACAGGTTCATAATAAGAGCTATTTAAAAATTTTAAAATTTCACCTTATAAATTTAAATTTAAACCCTTCAAAATATAAACAACTGTTAAACCAAAAATATTCACTTGCATCAATCGTATAACCGCGGCTGCTGGCACGAATTATGCCGACACTAAATCAATTACTAATTCCAAAATCACTTGATAATTAAATCAAATTACTGCAAAAAGAACATTTAGTTAAAACAAAACTTGCATATAACATAAAGAAAAAATGAACAAATAAGCAAGAATAAAACTTTAAAATAATGGACTGAACATCATCAGTAAAAAAAGAACCCTAAAAACAATAGTTGGTAAAAATTTTCAGAAAAAAGAAGATATTGCAATACTCAAAAATTGAAAAATTTGAGAAAATTAACCCTCCCAAAGACCCTATATAACAACTAAACTCTATATTTTATATAAAAAATATAACGAACATTAAATTATTCAAATAAGACTGCTATGGTCTAATCTAGAATAGTTTCTATTTAATCTTTTTTTTTTTTTTATTTATAAAAAAAAGATTAAATAATATAACTGCTTATGTCTAAATAAATTCAAATAAGATCTTATTATTAATTCAATTATCTATAACTTATAATAATTGATTTATACTTAGTATAATCTCTTATATATTAGAATATAATTGTATTAATATATTAAAAATGACATTTAACATATTATAAATATATTATATTAAATACTATTAAGGTATTAATTTAACATATTATAATACTTTATATTAAATATAGTTATATATTATAATAATAATTAAAGTTAAATATTTCTTCTGCCTATAAAAATAAGTCCCTATACCTTTTGAGAAATATATGTATTAATATAAGCAGTTATTGTAAAATAAATAACCCTATAATGATATATTGTGGTAGATGTAATATATTAAAATAAATTATTTATTATATTATTAGATAAGAACAAAAGGAAGATTTCAAAGAATAATAATCTCAAATTTTATACTCCTAACTAGAAAAAACACTCAATCGCCATAACAACTAAGCTTTAAATTTATAGATATAAATATATAAATTCACAA